TTTCTGGGTTTGGAAAAGTGCGGATTTTCAAGAAAGGGAATCCTATGATATGCTGGGAATCCTTTATGATAATCATCCACGCCTGAAACGTATCTTAATGCCTGAAAGTTGGATAGGATGGCCTTTACGTAAGGATTATATTGCCCCTAATTTTTATGAAATACAAGATGCTCATTGAATAATCAGAAACTAATCTTCACTTCTACAACTCCAGATATTCAAAGAATTTTTGTACATTCTCTTCGAGATCAAACATAGTAATTGAAGTTTCATTCACATATTATTTTTTTTTTAGTTATTGGGTGGGCTAAATAAAATAAATACTAAAAAAAAAAATTAGAGGATTCATTGAGATTCTCAAATTTTGAAGATACTTTTTCGAATGAGCCGAGCCACTAGGATGAAACTAAAAGAGTTCCGCATTATGAACTATGTACCGCGCACATCACTTAGATGGGCTATAGAAAGTAACATAGGAGGAAATGAAGAAATAGAATCTGAAAAAAATATAGAAGGAAATGAAAGAGGATCATATTCTATTTGTACTGTATCTGAAATGAACTTTGGCGATTCCCATCCTTCAACTCCTCTAGACTATACTTTTTCTCTTTCAACTAACTAATTTAGCCTTTCGAATATGTATAAAGTATTAACGTTTTTTTTGAACAAAAGGAGACACAGTATGGACAAATAAAAAAACAAGAGGAAACAAAATGGAATTCTTTTGTATACTTTATATACATATGATATATATAAGGGGTATATCTCCGACATTTAGATGGATAAATATGTATCATGATTTATACTATTAATGAATATGTATGTCGACCCATATCAATTAATTTTTAGAATATATACTCATACAAATTACTCATGTGCCAGGAACCAGATTTGAACTGGTGACACGAGGATTTTCAGTCCTCTGCTCTACCAGCTGAGCTATCCCGACCATTCACGACGCATCATCCTCATTTTATTTTAATATAGGACTTGGGTCTATGTCAATTAGTCAATTAGAAAAACGAAAAAGTATTACAAAGTATTATACAGGATCTAATAGAATTTCTTGGATCTTCAAAAATAAATTTTCAAAGTTTCAGTACAGTACAAGTAATGATATGTATTGTTAATTATTCAAATTTAATGGATTCCTTGCTCAAATCATTTGTACTGTACGCGTATCATATATATCACACACAAGTCTTGTGATAAGAAAAAAATTTTAGCTCAGATCCATTTGTGAAAGAAAAGAGTAGAATGAGAATGAATGATAAATATAACGAATTTTGATTTGAATCGCTAACAAAATGATAAAATGAAAATAAATAATTAGGGAGTCAACCGGGTCGTTTTGGGGATAGAGGGACTTGAACCCTCACGATTTCTAAAGTCGACGGATTTTCCTCTTACTATAAATTTCATTGTTGTCGATATTAACATGTATAATGGGACTCTATCTTTATTCTCGTCCGATTAATCAATTATTAAAAAGATCTATCAGACTACGGTGGAGTGAATGGTTTGATCAATGAATATTCGATTCTTTTTTCAATTTTTAATCGATTCACAACAAGTCTTTCATTTTTCATATAAATATAAAAAAATACAGATTTGGGTCGTCATTAATCATTTTGAGATAGTATTTCAGTACTATACGTATGTATATAGGTTTATCCTTCATCCTTGCTGAAGTTTCGATGGAAGGATTCCTTTACTAACACAATGCAGCCAACTCCATTTGTTAGAACAGCTTCCATTGAGTCTCTGCACCTATCCTTTTTTATTTTCGGTTTATGAAACCCTTGTTTATTTTCATAAAACAGGATTTGGCTCAGGATTGCCCATTTTTAATTCCAGGGTTTCTCTGAATTTGAAAGTTCTCACTTGGTAGGTTTCCATACCAAGGCTCAATCCAATTAAGTCCGTAGCGTCTACCAATTTCGCCATATCCCCTCTTTTTTTTGATGTGATTAAGATCACATCATGATGCCGCCCCCCCCCTTTTTCTTTCATTTCTATTATGCTGGACCGGTTGAATTCATTAGATACCGGTTCCTATATTGAAAAGTTTTTTCGACTATTTGATTTCTTGTATATTTTCTTTCATCTCTATCGGAGACCCGTATTTGGTCCAATCAGAAATGATTCTATCATTTCTATATCATCAATTCAATATAGATCGCATAACATATATATTATAGTATAATATATATTTATTATACTTATATATGCCCCTATTTCTACCGTTTTTAGCGTGAAATTTTAAATACTTGAACGGTCAATTCTTTTTTTTTTTTTTTTTCGTCTTAGCTTTCACCTTTCCGAATGAAACCAGAGGAGTGTTTCATTATGATCTGGATTGCGCTTTTATCTTTCATGTTATTCTTAGGGCAGGCCTTCTATAACATAACAAAAAAAAACATTATAACATAACAAAAAAACGAAAAGGAAGATTTGAGTATTATTAATTTTAAATTCAATTAATAGCCATAACTAAAACTAGCTATAACTAACCATTCCGTTAATTTAGAATTAGAAGAGAATTCAAAATAAAATTATTTATTAATTAAATATGAAATTATTTCGAATTATATATAATAAATAATAATATTATAAGATTGTAATATACAATAAATATAGAAATGTAATATACAATAAATATAGAAATAGCAATAAATATAGAAATAGAATAAGATTCTAAACTTAATTACATTACTTTACTCGATTTTATTTAAAATGATATATTAAAATATTTAAAATGATATATTAAAATATATTTTCAAATTAAATTAAAATGAAATATATATATTTCTATATATAAAATATATATGAAATATAATAAAATTATGTAATAAAAAATAGTAAACATAGAATAGTAAAAAAAATCTTACCATCTAATTAAGCTAATTAAGATATTTATTATTGATAAACATATATTTGAGAAATAGATCAAAATTTTATATCGCTATATTAATAGGTATGTTCTATAATATTCAAATATCCAATATGTTTGGAAATTCTAAAATTCTATTTTCTATTCTTCCTTATTTTTGATATTTCTATTTTTCTATATATCATATTTCTTATGAAATAGCTAAGAATGAACAGTTAATATCTCAGTAGTTTACTAAATTAGTATACGTGTACAATTTATGTTATGTGAGCCCGCTTAGCTCAGAGGTTAGAGCATCGCATTTGTAATGCGATGGTCATCGGTTCGATTCCGATAGCCGGCTTTTCTCCGTTTGTTTGATTTTTTATTTTTTACATAATTGATAATGTGAAATCAAAGCGAAAAACTTCTTTCCCTTTTCCCAAGGGTCACCCTATCATCTCGTAGGAACTTCCAATTATGAATAAAAATGGGATTGGAGGAGTTCGGTCTCTGTAGAACAAATCAATCAAGAAAAGAACCCTGAATTTTTTTTATTATTATTTTAAATTCTTTTTATTTATATAATACAATTATTTATATACAATAAGGTCCGGATATTGATACAATTCCTCTAATTATTCTTTGTAATACAATACTTCAGTAAATTTCGATTAATTTATCATATTTTAGTTTAGTTTTAATTTTGTTTTATGAAATTTCATAAAAAATAAGGAGTCTTTATGTCACGTTACAGAGGGCCTCGTTTCAAAAAAATCCGTCGTCTGGGGGCTTTACCGGGACTAACTAGTAAAAAGCCTAGAGCCGGAAGCGATCTTAGAAACCAATCGCGCCCCGGAAAAAAATCTCAATATCGTATTCGTTTAGAAGAAAAACAAAAATTGCGCTTTCATTATGGTCTTACAGAACAACAATTACTTAAATACGTTCGTATCGCCGGAAAAGCCAAAGGATCAACAGGTCAGGTTTTACTACAATTACTTGAAATGCGTTTGGATAACATCCTTTTTCGATTGGGTATGGCTTCGACTATTCCTCAAGCCCGCCAATTAGTTAACCATAGACATATTTTAGTTAATGGTCGTATAGTAGATATACCAAGTTATCGCTGTAAACCCCGAGATATTATTACAGTGAGGGATGAGCAAAAATCTAGGGCTCTGATTCAAAATTATCTTGATTCATCCCCCCGCGAGGAGTTGCCAAACCATTTGACTCTTCACCCATTCCAATATGAAGGATTCGTCAATCAAATAATAGATAGTAAATGGGTCGGTTTGAAAATAAATGAATTGCTAGTTGTAGAATATTACTCTCGTCAGACTTAACCCCAACTAAAATAACAAGGGTTCGGACAATTTTGACCTCTCCATTTTGGCTTAAGTAAAGGGACCCGGGGTAAGTAAGGTAAGGGGTTTGATCTGGGGATTTTGATCTCATTCATGTATCATAGATCGGTAGGGGATTTTCATTCCTTGTCCATTTTGCCCAGTATTTTTCGTACCACAGAAGATTTGGATTAGGAATACATAATCGATATCAAAGAAAAGAAAGGTCTAACTGTTGGAGTATACATTCTTATTTGATGCATTGCAGTCAGTAACATTGGTGAATTAGGTGAAGAGTACGGAAAGAGAGGGATTCGAACCCTCGGTAAACAAAAGTCTACATAGCAGTTCCAATGCTACGCCTTGAACCACTCGGCCACCTCTCCTACATAATGATTATGGCCAAAAAACCGAGTTAATAGTGAGTCATTCATATTATTTTGGATAGGTATCTACATTGAATTAAAATTATTAAAAAATTGAACTCTAAAAATAGAAAACTTTTCATCAAAGACAAATCCTTCCGCATAAATCTTTTTTGTGAAAAATTGTAAAATAAAGATATATCTATTCATGTTTGCGAAGATGGGGTTTCCGCCCTTTCTAATATTTATACCGGATTTAATCTCTCAATTGAAACGAATTCAACGATTGATCCATTTTTTTAGACTGTGTTTAATGGATATCTTTAGATCATTATTCAATTTTCATAAAAATTCTAAAATGCCTTTCCAGTTTTAGATTTTTCAACACAACTCCTTACTCCAACTTCTTAACCC